AACCACTTGACGTCCATCCGATGCATCCGCTATGGTTATTTCGTATCCCCCCTTTTCTTTTCGTAGGATTTTGCTTACTATACCTGATGCTGTAGCATTATAAACTGTATTGTTACTTTTGCTCCCGTCAGGATAAATCTGGCCCCTTCCCCTGTTTCCACCTACGTAGATAGGATATTTTAAGAAGTGAACGTCTTTCTTAGTAGCGGGGTCCGGGGAAAGAATAGGAAAGGTAATTTCACTATATTTCTGACCAGGAACAGGGCCTATGACAAGAATATTTTTTTGATTGGGGCGATAGCTCTGAAAAGACAGATTACCCATCTTTTCTTTTATCTCGGGGGAAATACGATCGGGAGGGGCTAATTCAAAACCCTCTGGTAAAATAAGAACAGCCCCTACATTCAAAGCCCCTTTTTTACCATTAGCAAGAACTTGTTTCAGTTGCGTATCGTAAGGAATTCGAACAACTGCTTCAAATACAGTATCGGGAAGTACCGCTTGCGGAACCTCAATATCCACCGGTTTATTAGCTAAATGGCAATTGGCGCATACAATACGTCCAGTCGCTTCTCGTGGATTTTCATAACCCTGCTGTGCAAAAATGGGATATGCATTTGAAATGGGTGTACGAGTTATTATATATATCATGAGCGATACGGAAATAGATCGAGTAATCTGTTCCTTTATCCAAGAAAAATTATTTCTAGTTTGCATGGTCCAATCATTGATCCCGAAAATTTCTACAATAAATTGGGGTAGGTCACTACTGGAGTTTCCTATCCACGATTCTGTTATTTACTGGAATAATTTGACTCGATTAATATATAGGAATATAGGATGAATCTCCGGGATGGGTAGAAATAGAAAGCGATTTTCAATGTTTTGCTTATGTACAACTGCAAAGTAAGAAACATGATAATTGGATTGAGTAGACCATTTTTTAGTCATTCATTGAATGATAAATCACTACAAGTGACGGAGATACGCGATTTAAATAACGGAAAATCCAATATTTGAAAATTGTATCTAGAATGACTGGAAAAGTTGAAACAAGGCCAGATATAATTTGATCATTATGAACAAATCCAAAATCCTTGTAGACAAAGCCAATCATCAATTCCCAACCATGGGGCGAATGAAATCCAATACATAAATCAGTTAATAAAAGAAGAGAAAAAGCTTTTATTGTGTCACTTAAGTTATATAGGAATTCCTGAGCCCAAGAGTTAAGAATAACAAGTTCTTTATTACCCAAAATAGAATAACCACTTAGAATAATGAAACAGATTATATTTGTCGAGAAGTGCAAAATCGTATGAATACGACCCTCGTTGTGTATCTTTATTAATTGGATTGTTTCTTTGTGAATTCCTATACGAAGGTTTTGTAGATGTGTCTCCGAGTATTCCTTGATCATTTCTTCTAAGAAGAGGAGTTCCTCTAATTCTATGAATTTTTCTAAAATACTCTTTTCTTCAATATCATTCAAAAAAGTTTCGGATTGCCTAGGATTCCACCAATAAGTAACCCACGATTCCAGACTTTTTTGAAATAAGAGAGAAATCCACCAGGGCAAAAATACTATAGATGCAAGATATAAAAGAGGAGTGAATGCTTTCTTTTTTGCCATTTTTTCATCTGTGAATTGTTAATGAACCCATCTCATTCGTCGACTCTATGTAATCTAATATTTCTCTCACGCATCAGTTCTATTACAAGTTATCGAACCTATGAATCTATTCACTATTTTTTATTTGTGATTTCGTGGTTAGGCCTTGAATCTAGAAAAAAAGACAGAAATAGACGAAAAATTCGAATGAATAAATAATAAAGAATAAAAAAGTATTGTTTCCCGATAGTAAAATTCGAAGCACATATCTCCTTTCGATGAATGCCCCGAAAATTCAATCTAAAATTCAATTTCAATATTCAATAATGAATATAAATATTTTTAAGATTTTGATACGAAAGAACTCCTTTTCTATCATTATATAAAAATAGCTAATATTTCTAAAAAATTTAACTGACTATGAGTAGTCAGGGATAGAATAATTGAGGGAATTTTCTGAAGAATCTTGTGAAATGAAAAAGGGTGGCAAAAAACGACAGAAAGAAATTGGCTAGTTATCATTATAAGAGATCCAATTTTTTGGTCATTAAGGAGCACAAAAAGAAGCGTCGAAAAAATGACAAGATATTATCTATCTGAATATAAAGTCTCAATTCCAACAAGTAAAAAGCAAGTCAAAAGGGGGGATATTTCCTTATTTCGAAATGGTTGATTATGAGATATTTCGATTTTTTATTCATTTTTTATTTAATTGAGTTGTGTATATTTCGATACATATAAAAGATACCCCAAATCGTTTTTTTTTTTTTACTTGTTCCATATAGTCTGCTTTAACTCGAATGAATGTTCTGAAGAAACATCAATTAAGTTATGTTCTAGAAAAAGAGGATTCTTGCATTTTTGCCCTCCTGCTGAGAAAGGATTCATTTATCTGAGAAAGCATTCATTTATCGGTAAAATAACTTCTAATTAAAATACTTCAATTGGTACACGCAAGAAATAGGCCAATTCCGCAGCTTTTTGTTCCATTTCCCGTGGAGTAAAATTCTCATCAGTACGAGTCAATGGAATGGCTCCCTGGCCTCTTATATCCATATAAAGGACACGCCGAGCATAAATACCCTCTTTAACTTCTATTCTGACGGATTGAATATCTTTTATAAGAAATCGGAGGAAGACCCGACGATTTTTTCCAGGAAATCCCCAACGAAAGATACACACTATTCCGTCTTTTATATCAAATCGATCATAACCACTACCTACATTCCACGAAATTGTGCACCACAAATAGGAGCTAATAAAAAGACCCGCGATCCCATAGAAAGACATCACAATTCCTTGTGGAAAAAAAACAATTTGCTGAGACGGAAAGAAAGATATCAAATTTCTACCAAGATAACTCGAGGTTCCAACCAACAAGAATCCTAATGAACCTAAAAAAAGGATAATAGCCCAGCATAAATTACTTATTTTTCGAGCCCCCTTTATAGGTTCTATCCATATATGTTCTGATCGACAACTCATACTTGATCCCGTTGCTTTTTTGGAATTGAGAGAATACCCCAAATGAATTTGACTTTAGTCTGTTTGTTTCCGAAGTAACTCGCATCAACTAGCACTAGTTTGAACTAGTTTGATGTGAACCTTTAGGAGTAATTCATTAAATTGGTTAGATCTAAACTAATAACATACCCTTCGTATGACTCACTAAAGATAGCCACATACATATAGATAGACCGGCTTTACAGCTCAGCCATCCGCCGATTCGGGTCTATTTGAAAATAGCTAGAATATAGCATTTTATGGAGACATAAGAATTTTTCGGCGGAAGCCGCTTATACCATATTTTGCTAAAAGGATATCTGTGTTATGATACAAACGTAAAAAAAATAGATGATATTTTGTGCCATCGGCTCTAAACAATCTTGTTTTTTTGAACATGAAGAAATAAAGAAGCCATTGCGATTGCCGGAAAAACTAGGCCTACTAAAGGGACCAAAATAGAGGGAAAGTTAAGAGTTGTCATAGAATGGGTACCTCGATTGACTATTTGTACCTGTTATTATTATTTAGATTTTATATTTCTTATTTATAATATCAATTTATAATATAAAGATATCTTATTATATATCTTATTATATATAAGGATATCTTACTTATTATAATTTGAGAATTATTATTATATAGATATAAGTATCTATCTAAGTGAGTCTATAATGTAGTTTTTTATCTTTCTACATGAAGGATTTGAAAGGATATGGATGAGATTTTTTTTCTTCATTTTTTGCTCTTGTCTTCGAATTTCGTTTATTAAGCAAAAAGCTTATTAAAAATGAATTAGATTCTACTTATTTAGATTCTATTTATATTGAATTATATTGAAGGGTTTGTTAGAATCCCATCCAGCAGGGATTCTTAGTCAAAATAGGATTATCGTAAGATATAGAAAGATAAAAAATTCTATATTTAATAGATTTGAATTATATATGACGAGAAGAAGATCTTTTTTTTTTTTTTTTGCCTGATTTTACTTTACGAAAATAAGAATTTCATCTTTTATCTTGTTGATAAATAATAATGAATATAGAAAAGGGGACGGATTTTCAATTTGATGTGACTTTTGATTCTTTAGACAATTAGATCTAATTAGATCTTATGTCAACAAAGAAAACCCCATTCGTCTAATTTTTACTTGGATTCCGATAAACTAATTAAATAAACTAATTACTTGTTTGCTCAAAATAATTGAACTGAATGTTTTAATTTTGATTCAAAGGAAAGAAAGTGTGGAGTTGAAATAACTCACTCAGAACGCTTTTTAAAGGATTACGTGGTACGATTAAATCGAATAAGCCCTTCTGGAATAAATACTCAGCCGCTTGTGAACCGTCGGGTACTGTTTTATTCAATGTTTGTTCAATTACTCTTTTACCCGCAAAGGCAATGTAGGCATTGGGTTCAGCAATAATGATATCCCCCAACATACCAAAACTAGCTGTCACCCCCCCGGTAGTAGGAGATGTAAGGATTGGTACATAGAATAACTTTTTATTGGATTGATAATCATATAAAGCAGAAGAGATTTTAGCCATTTGCATCAAGCTCAAACTTCCTTCTTGCATGCGTGCCCCTCCAGAAGCACACACTATAATAAGAGGTAGAAATTCTTTAGTAGCGTATTCAATCAAACGGGTAATTTTCTCCCCAACTACGGATCCCATACTACCCCCCATAAACTGAAAATCCATAACCGCAATTGCTACGTTAATACCGTCTAGTTGCCCTATGCCTGTTTGAACAGCCTCGGTTAATCCTGTCTTTCTTTGATAAGAGTCGATCCGATTTTTATAAGGCTCCTCCTCCGAATGAAATTCAATGGGATCCAGAGAGACCATGTCTTCATCCATAGGCTCCCAAGTACCCGGAT